GCTTACTTAGCGCTTGCGCTAAGGATCTAATCAGAGTCAAACTTGGATTAGAAAAAAAAACCTTTCCCTTATTAATTAGCCGGAGTACACTTGTACTCCTTGATCTTTAGTGCGGATTAAGCCAAAAAAAAACATTTTTTTTTTCGAAAAGTCTCAACGTCCTCGTTGAGAGTCGCTCTGCGAGACGTCCAGTAGTCTCTGACTTTGTCTTCGAATCGTCAGTTTCAGCCCGTTCCCAGCTTGCCTCGCTCTCAGGTTGGCCCTTCTACTTTACTAAGTAGTATTCTACTCGTGTAGTGGGTGTATGGTCCCGTCCCGCCCATGGTGCGGTCAGCTATGATATACTAAACTTCTTCTTGGGGAAGTTCATCTACAACATCTGGCGGTGCCCTCGTGGGCACGTTCCTCTCAGGGTCGGTCTGGTCTAATCGAAGTCAACTGACTCACATAGAATACGGGGTTAGTTTTCACCGAGCTGATCGCTTGAGTCTATAGGCTACCTCTCCTATCCGCTTCTCTACAAGGTCGACTTTCTTCTTCCTTCAGACCGGGCCAAGCCTTTAGGTTGTTTAAGTAGGTTGGGCTAGGTTAGGTTGATCTTTTGGAGTGATCTTCAAGAAGGGTCGTCGCTCCCTTCATACGCCTTGCAGCTTCATCTAAGTGGGTTTGGGCTAGGTCGTTGCGCTCCTGCCCCACCTCTTGGCAAAGTAGGCTGATGGGCAAGACCCCTCCAGCCGCAATGGTGTGGGGCGTCAGAGGCTGTTGCCTCGTGGCCAACTCGAAGGGGCTGAAGTTCGACGCAGAGCTTTTTGGTTGTTAAGTTATAGCAGCACTGAGCAACATCCAACAGCTCCAGTCCTACAGGTTTCCACTAAAGTGCCTTAAGTAGCCCTCGAAGAGTCCGTTTATTCTCTCCGTCTTCGCTTTCAAAGATATACCGACCGTAGGTATCTTACCATCAGATACCGACAGTCGTCTTCTAACATTACCGACCTTTAAATATCGGGTTTTCATCAATTTCACATAAAAAAAAAGCTCTTTTTATCATCAGAAACAACCTGATTGATTTTCGAGACCTCGTGCATTGCATTACCATAACGAAAATCAAAAAGAATTCAAAAAAAAAGAGAACTCTTGTGATTCGGAATGAACCTTTCTCGGTGGAAGAAAAGGAATAGCGATGGATTCCTATGGAGCATCCAGGAACAAGAAGATGAAATCGGACGACGAATTCTTACATGGTCCAAGGAAATCAAAGGTCCGCTTCCACGATTTCATCTATATCGAATCTTAATATAAGAATAGCTTATATAGTCATGATTCAATTCTGGTCCTGATTTCTTTCTCATTTTTCGGATCTGATTGGAACAATGGAGAAGTAGGAAGACTTTGGCGATTCATAATGAATATCTCGAATATCTATGTCCCAGGACATAAAATATGAATAATGACACATGAGGAAGAGTAAACCCTGTAGTGACATAGCTGTTCTCCTAATCGACTACAACTCATCATAATGAACATTCTGCTTAAAAACTAATAAAAAAACGACTCGCCAGGCGGTTACCTTTTTTTTTCATATCTATATCCTCTGCTGAAAAATCAAGACTAAGACAGGAGTTTCGTGGAAAATAGAGCACCTTTATCGGATTAGAACCGATGACTTACGCCTATTTCTTAGGGCGTTTAAAGAGCGTGACTCTACCGCTTAGTTAAAAAAAGGGCCCATTTGATTCAATTCATGAATTAGCCCACTATGAGTTTACTGCATCCATAATCATCGATATATTTCTATATCTCTTTCTTATTCAAATGATTTTTCTCATCAGCATTCGTGTCTCTGTTACAACACGGCGAAACCAAATGGTTCGAATGAAATCCAATGAGAAAAAATCAGAAGTTTAGGCTGTACACCTAATTTTCCTGGGATTGTAGTTCAATCGGTCAGAGCACCGCCCTGTCAAGGCGGAAGTTGCGGGTTCGAGCCCCGTCAGTCCCGACGGATCAAAATCCAATAAAAAAATACATACATAAATTCATCTCTCCATTTTCTGTGAAAAGGAGTACAAATAGCATAATTTCATTCCAAATGGGGATCCTATTATTCTCGATTTTTTGAGTTTTTTCGTTTCACATTTCTGAATTTCCATTTCTTCAACTAGTACCGATGAATGGGAGAAAGACATATGTGGATTAGTACAATTATTGGTAGCATCATATTCAGGATTCCAAGGAATACCGTACCGGGTCTGGCTTTTTTTTTCGATGACTCCCTGTGCAAACAATAAGTCAGAGTCCTATATGTTTCCCGGGAACACATTCACTACTGGGCATTGACATCTTAATGCGTTGCAATCTGGACATTGATCGATCTTTATGCTTCCCAGCAGCTATACAATCCGAATCGGGTGGCTTGGAAATTCGGCACAAGGTATTCCGGTAGAGAGCTCTTGTCCTGAACATTGGATTGGGAGCTTTTTAGATTGCTGGAGCTGCAAAGTTCCCCGGACTTCCTGTTCTGATTACTTATGTATGGCTCGAATCTAATCTAAGCGGTGGTTTTCTTCGTGAGGGATCCGTGGTAGCCTCCTGCTTAGGTTAGGGGTCACCTTAGCGATCTGCTTTCTGAGGATACTGGGTGTTCCGCCTTTTATTCTTTTATCAAAGAATCCGCAAAGAAAAGACCACCTTGAAGTATGCATCAATATGTCCTGGCCTCCCCATGAGTTTCTTCTTCGTATTGCGAGCATTATGGATCTTCTAGTCTATAAAAGGTTCAAGTCCTTCTCTGAAGAAGAAATGTGGCGGCGTCTGCTTACCGGCACATTTCTTCTTCAATTTCACAAAGAAGATTTGAGTGGTTTCAGCCCCTTCTCCTATAATGTTAGGCGAGGTGCCTTCTGCTCTCTTCGATTTAGCAAGCAACTGAGTGGCTTTCGCTCCTTGGTCTATTGTCTATCGATGTCCTGCCCCACCTCTCTTTAGCGCTTGAGTTAGTTGATAGAGACCTGTACTGTAGGAATAGGCCACTTCTTGGCAAGTTCGGAAGCTTTGGTGAGAGGGGAACTAATGCTAATGGTCTCGGATATGGCAGCCTCGCTTAGTCCAGCTGAGCTCTATTATTTTCTAATGAGACTGACATAGAGTACAAGTACCAAATACTGATAAAAAGAGTGTATGCGAGTAAGTGCGAAAGCTTTTGCATCTTCTTTTCCGTTTACTAATTTGAGCTCCTCCTGTCGATCAGTGCGACTCCAAAATCCACAGACAGAGAAAGCGGATGTGCCCTTATTAGCGCAGTTGCAATATCAATATATAGCGTAGTTGCAAGGCTTTCTTTCGTGAGCTAGCCTTGTTTGCTTCCTCTTTTCCTCTCCGTTTCGGATGTCCATCCAATCTCTGATTCCAGTCCATAACTTCCTTGAATATAGCTCCTGTTGCTCTTCTCTGGCTAAGATGTCACAACGTTGGCCATCTTTTCTTAAGCCTCAGGCTGTGTTAAAGTAATCTCCTTAAGGGACTAAGGCCTGTAAAATCAGTTGAAGATGATAAGACCTAATCCGGCTTTCCGTGCGATATCCCCTTGCTAAAGGCCTATCTCTCATCTTTCAGGCAGGTTGAATGGATCATAGAAGGTGCAAGATGTGCTTCCATTCCTTTACCTATTTTTGTGCTTTTAGCAGCTTCCGCGCTTATTTACCAATCAGTGCTTGTTTAGCGGGCTTCTGTCATTCTCATTTTAATATGTTGTGTTGTAAGATGTTGTAATAAATAATGATGTAGTTGTAAGATCCTCCTTCTCCTCCCGAAGCTTGGGAATCCGTGTCGAGTACATGGAAGAGTCAGATTGAGAAAGAGAGGGTACTACGAGGGGTCAGAAGTAGCGACGAGTTAATCAAAAGGAGCAAGTTTGTCCCGTAGGCTTAGGCTTTCGTAAATGGGGCTCATGGCTTTCGAAGTAAAAATCACCCTTAAAGTACACCCACACCCCTGTACCTCTTTAAAAGGCTCTGATAGTCGAATTTTTTGTTCTTTCTTATCTTAAAGGGATCGTATTGACCCTCTTCAGAGCCTATGGGAGAAGACTGGGTAAAAGAAGCTTTTAGCCCTTGCTTGTTCAGTGCTATTTCCCGGTCGTCCAATGGTCTTTAGTCGTTATTAAGCCTGGTATGCCTCCGCCCTGTGTCCACAATTCCAGACCTTCAATCCTCGATCATCCCCTGGGCTTAGTTCACATGTTCTTGCTTAGTTCGTATTCCGGGTATGTGGCAAGCAAGAAAAACGTATTCGCCATAATTACGATATCCTTTGCTGATGCTGATAGTACTACTAGCTCTTGACTTAAAGGGCAGTAAGTGGCTCACCAATTTCGGGTGTACGCGTCCCGTAGTCTAACTGGTATTCATGTCTTCTATAGCAGTATGGTATATGTAACGTTGTTGGTTCCAGGTTGCTTAGGACTGTCAGGTTGCTAGTCTTTCGATGGTTCCCAACCCCTTTTCTCAAAAATCCCATTTCCTTCCATGAGAAACTATGGGAAATTTTGGAGTAGTATCCGTTGAGTCACCTATCATATCAGCGGGGGAAGCAGCTCTTTCAAATGCACCCAAATCTGATGAAGGAACTGTGGAATCAGCGGTTTCTTTCATTCGCAGAAAAACAACGCACCGAAAATCGAATCAAAATAATCCGATGGATCATAGCACAGGCATCATCCTAAGAAGCGGGTAAGGTTGAGAAAGAAGCAGCCCCTTACTCACCTCTTCAACATGCAGTGAGGGCACGGTTGCTCCTAGTGTTGATAGTCAGCTTCAGGCAGGGGATATATAGAGAGAAGAAGGGGTAGGTTGTGGGGAGATGGTGGTTTGGTCGGGTGAGAGGGTGTCGGCTAGGTCTAAGCAGCCTAGATTGTGTAGGGAGCTCCAGAGCCTAGTGTGTAACTGAAACTTCGGAGAGGAGGTTGTGGAAGGTAGTCGTAGGAGAGGGAAAAAGTACTAACTCTTCGCCTTTCCAAATATTGCGTATAAAAAAGGGGTTGCAGCCCCCAATTCCTCATTCGATTTCTTAATCGATAAGCAGCCCGTAAGTAAGATGAAATCGTCTTTTGCTGGTGAACTCCTTTTTTTTAAGTGTAAGATCGAGCGGAGAAAGCGGAATCAAAGAAGAAAGCGAATTCCGGGATCTGGATGCGGGTCAGAAGTTTTTCAACTCAAGCAAAGCAAAGGGCGCATTGCGCACAAAACACAAAATAAGGTGAACGGTACTTTGAACACCCGGAAATATCCATTCTAAAGTGAGAGGTCGAATCGTGGGTCTTCTTTATATACGCCGTGGGTTGACACCGACCTAAGAAATAGATCTTGTTTACGTTTAGCTGCTCCGTTGTAAAGAAAATGTTTCTGTATATTGACTTTCTTTTAGACTAGCCGTGAACGCTAGAATGATCAAATGAAATAAAACCATAGGTTCTTGATAGGAGGGCCTCCCTAAAGTCAGAGAGATTGAGACTGAATAGAACGCTTTTAGTAAAGACGAAAGTCCCTAGTCGTAGGATTTGGTTTGGAGGAACTCCCTGAAGTAGCCTTAAGGAAAGGAGGGCATTTAAAGACAAGCAAGGGAGGATACCTACATAGTGAAAAAGACCTTAAAAGGGCTATAGGCCCGCCTAACATAAAGAGGAAGAATCATACTACCCACATTGTTTGCCTTTCGACAGAAACATTTCCCTTAACCGTAGTAGGCAAGCAGGTAAACTATATTGTTCCCAGAGGCTTTCTTTAAAGCATCAAAACTACGGGTATCACTGGCAGTTCCCGGGAAAGTTCTCTCGATCCGGCCAAAAAACGCAATTTCGACTCATCAAGATTCAATCTATTTGGGGGGTGCCCGAGCCCGGAAGCTTTAGTCGAACCCAAAGTCTTGGTAGGGTCCCTTCTTTCTCTCTTGTTCCACGACCTACGAATTTAGGAAGAAACGGGGAGTAGGCGCATTTCAGGGAATAGGAATCAGTCCTCTTCTTTCAGAGCCGGAAGAGAAAAGCGGAAATTGGTCTTTTCGAGACGAGACAGATTAGGGGAGAAGAAAGACAAGAAAGAGGAGACTCTTTCAACAAGGCTACGAGTTCTGGCATACTTTACTTTAGATTGGCTGTCGTACTTTCCTTTATCTTTATAAAGGATGTCCTACTTCTATTTAATATTTCATCGAACCCTACTTCACTCAATCAATCTCCTAATCTTAATCCTACCACCCTTACTACAACTAAACCACCAACAGCGGGAGAGCCCACATTCTGACTATAGAATGATAGATGTTCAGCGCATTCAGTAAGGCTAACAACTCATTCTCTAACAGGAAAAGCAAAGACCTCATCTACCGCATCAACAGGTAATCCCGCATCTGAGGTCTTCTGGTCTCTCGTAAGCCTTAGGGAAGCTAGAACTTCTCCGAGATGTCGAAGTGGAACTACTAATGGGAAGCTATTGAGTCACCCTAGAGCAAGATCGACTAAGGGAAAGAACCCCCGCTTATGTTCGCTTTGAGTAAAGAATCTTATCTGAGGAATGCCCGCAGCTTTCTCTTGCTTGGCAGAGGAATGGAAGCTGTTGGAGAGAAAGAAGTGAGGCCCCGATCTGTCCTAAAGACAAAGAAATTCCCTTTCTACGTCCAATTCTTGTTCACCTCATTACAGGACTATCTCTTTCCCCTCCTAGAGAAGAACCTGGTGTTAACCATAACGCTAGTGACGTAACAAAGGCGAGGCGCAGCTAGCTGACCTTTCGAAGGAGATCATAACGGCTCTGTCTTAGTTGACTTTCTAGTTTGACTGCTTAGCTGCCGGGTGGTTAGGCACTCGGAACAGACGTAGTCCCAGCTCCCCGCTCAATTAACAGCAGCTTTTCTGAACACTGTCTATGGTCGTAGCTTATTGAATCACCCAAGCTGATTGAGTGATAGTGATCTTATATCTTATAGACCACCCAGCCTTTAGGACGTAGACCTAAGAGAAGCCTATCTCTTAAGGCGGAGTCTTTCCCTTTAGTAGCGCGTGATAATACGCAGGCGTAGAAGCAGTAGACCTGATCTTGGGTTGGGTAGAGATTCATTTCTTTAACCCTATGGTCGAGTGTATTATATAACCAACTAGTCGAGCGTTTTCAAACCTCTCTCTTACTGAATAATCAATCTGACTGAATGAGGAAGAAAAGAATGCCGATCGTTAGCGAGAAGAAAAGGATTCCAAGAATAGCTTAGGGAAAGCAGGTCCAACTAACTACAATGCCTGACGAACGCGTTTTAAGGCCTGTCACGCACCTGCTCTTAACCTAACACAGCGTGCGGCACCACCATCATAGCTATTAAGTATATTGTGGAGCTTAGAGCTTTTATATGATATGCTTTGGGAGCAGGGATCGCATTAGGCATATACATATACATCTGTGCTTAATATTTTCTTCAGGCTTTCCATCCTCTTGCAAGAGTTGTAAGTGCCTCTTTTTGGTATTCACTTCGCAAGCCTCTCTCTTTTTCTTCGTGGGATGTTTTCGATTCCGCCAATCCTATTAGAAGGAAGAACCCCGGGCTGAAAAAAAAAGTATACTATTTCTCTTTATTAGAAAGAATAGGTACAAAAGAGAGCACAATCGCGTTAGGCAAAGGGGTCTAAAGGCAGCTAGTTGCTCTTGGATATCCTGCTATTTGAATTAGCCGGTATTAGGTTTTCGCCATTTTGACTTCCCAACTGGGAGAAATTCAATCTTTATCGAAGCAATTTCCCTGTCTTCTTCTGATTCTTAGAAAAAAATCTCTTTAGCAAAGCCATCCCTTTGTCAAGGGCCAAGTTCCTGAAATTGAATTGAATAATCAAATCTTTGGTCAATGAAACTCTGGCACGTATACGTAGGCTTTTCCTTACACAATTAATAGAACTCAGTTAATAGAACTAAGGCAGGCTAATCAAGATCATTGATTCTTACCACCCGTTCCAGGAAATAGACACTTCGGTATGGGATCAAACTGATGTGGCTTAATCAGGTGCTGTTGCTCAACCACCTGCAGTATCAGAGACCATTTCCATCACTGAGTCAGAGGATGATGTGGCAAGATGTTTTGAAAAAGTTTTCTTCCTTTCTTTCATAGATAGATATCTCAGCTTTTGGTCTTCGTAGATAGCACTTTAAGGAGTGATTGACCGCAGAGAAGGGCGCAACTAGAAAAGGCCTGGAAGGAGAGAGAAGCATAGAACTATCAATTAGAAGAGTAAACATAAGAAACCGTAACCTTTGGTTTCACAGGTCTTTCATTTACATTTAGATCTTGACTTTCTAAGTCAGACTGCGCTCCTGCCGCAAAAGAAAGAAAAGGCGGACCCCTTCTAAAAAGCTCTTGGCCTACCCTTCACTCTATTCACGGTTAGCCGGGAATGAGACTGGGAGTTCTATTTCTTTTATGACTTTCGCCTTGCCTTGGACCTTACACTAAACAGAATCTCTTGCACGCGCGTATAATAGAATAAGGAAGAATACCTTGCTGGTCATTGACCAAGGCCTTTTTCTTATCTTAGTGTGGAATGCCTTCTTTTGATCGATGAAAAAGAAGGGAAAAGGATCTGTAAGATTGAGTTTAGGCTGCTACGTGTCGATCGGAAGACGCCATGCCGAGGCTCCGACCACTCCCTCAAAGAGCCCAAGATTACGTAGAATAAAAGACTGATGCAGGCGGAGTTGAAAGTCCTTTGACCGGCTCCGCCTTTAGCCCCAACGGGCGCTAGCTTCCGGTTCGAGAATTGATAGAGGCCCTAATTCCCGGACTGACTTCAGGAAAGAAAGTTATGACCTACCAAAGGCAAAGAGTTGCCTTCTCTACAGCACCAAGCCTACCCTTATTTGTTTGCCTTTCCCTTTCACCAGAGCTAAAAGGTAAACTTTCTCGATCTTTAGAAGATCCTTCCCAATCTCTTTAGACTGAGACTGTACTCGTGGGAGGAAAGGAACTGACATATCAGATCTTGCCCTCTTTGCTGCTAGTGAAAGAAGCTGTGATCGATTACTTGAGTTGGTTTGAATACCCGCTGACTAAACTAAGGATAGGGGACTGAGGCAGTGAAAGAACTTACACTACTCACTGTAAAGAGAAGCTCTCTATTGCTCTATTGACAAAAAAGAAAAGAGATAACCTACTTAGACAGCCTTGCCCTCTCCCGCGAGCATTCCATTCATGAAAGCCTTCCCCGAGAAAGAGACAAGCTAACTCAAAGAAACCCTGCGAAAGGTTGGAGTTTTTTTGTCTTCCCCAACTACGGATTCTCTTGCAGCGGAATCTATGCCTCTATCTCAGTCAATTTCTGATTCAATCCCTCAGGCCCATCTCAAAGACAACGTCCTTTCTTTTCGGTGATTAGATCATGCCTTAAAAAGAGGCAAGTCAAAATCGATTTCTACCCTGTCTCTATCGGCTATGAAGGGAATCAAAGCATAAGGACAGACAGAATCTTAGGCAACGGAGACCGGCTTCGCGAGACCATTTCGGTCCACTCTAGGGCTAGGCATTATTGGGCGTTGCAACTATCTGCCTCTTAGACTTTCTATGATGAAAGTACGGAACTCTTTCTTATCTACAATAAAAAAAATCCTCTTTTAGTTGATACCAGCTAAAGATAGAGGAGAGGGCGGGTCGCTTTCGCAAAAAAGCGTGTAGCGTGGAACCCTCTACAGGGGTTGAGCGCTGAGAACGATAACGTACGACAGAAGAGATATAAAGTCCGCGAAAAACTCACAACCTTATCTTCTGAATCCTAATCTGAATCGGAATCCTAATCGAACTCCGAATCGGAAATTCCATCATCCATCCCATGAAAGGAAAAGGGAAAGGAAGAGGATGAGCCAAAAATTCTATTAACTCAGCGGTCAGAAAAGCTCAACTTAAATGATAGGTAGATCTTATCACCTAAGGAGCGCTTAAAGAAAGAAAACGTCAAGGGGGGGCTTGGCAGGTATTTTGGGTTTACCAAAACATGCTGTGCTAGTTCGACGTTCGCAAAAAGCGTTGCTCGGAGAGGGTCGGACCAGACTAAGGAAGCATAGGGTCGTTGACGCCATCGAGCAACAGGGGGAAAGGAGATCAACCACGTTTCCCACGTCATCCATTTTCTTCGGACCTTGGCTCAAGTGGTGTGCTTTTTTCTCATTTTATGTTTTGCAATACGCAAAAGAGAAAAAAGCTTGAGTTCATATTGATGACAAAGGCGTGTATACTCTTTCTCATCTTTGGGCTTAGATTTCCTAATATACTCTAAGCCCCTGCGGCGAATAAGACTCCGAAAAAAGGCGCGGATTTCTCTGTCTGTTTGCACACAGGCGCATCCATAAAAAAAGAAGAGATAAGGCTTGACCATTAATAGGAATAACTGGAAAAAGAAAGCGAGCGTCTTTGGTGCTTCGGCTTCTTCCATCTTTTTCTCAATTCGAGTGAAAAGTAATTGTTTTGCCCATTTAAGGAATGGAGCCCGAGAGTCCTCAGAAATGTCAAGGGCGCGCAGCGTAGCGTGGATAGAGGGCAGATGTTTAGGTTTTTGAACGATTGCCGATAAGTTCAGTTCAGGGCTCAGATATGGGGAGATAGCTTACCATTGGGTAGGTCATCATCTGAGAAGGATATGGCCATCGGTGCAGTGAGAATTCCTACCACATTATATAGGTCGGTGGTTTCTACAGGTACCCGGGCATCGGACAAAAACTTATTGAAAACTTCCTGGTGCTTAGGAGGAGTTTGTAGGAGCTCTAGGATGGATATGGAGGCTTGGGTCCTATTGAGTTGTCCTAACAAGTCATAAGTTGTTGGCGTCTCTCTCTCTCTCTTTCTTGTTGTTCTTGTTTTAGCCTGGTAATCACTGTAGGCATTTATCAAAAGGATCTCTTCTATGTTCTATGAGAGTCTTCTATAGATATAGCTTGTCTAGTATTCTAATCTTTATAGATTCATTTCATTACGTCCCTCCCCGGGCACTAGTTTCATTCCCGAGGATACGAAAGCACGGTTTCAGAAATGCTTTCTTTAGTGAATACCGCTACGTGGGCTTCCCGCACCCGGCTTCAAGTGAACGTCTGTCTGCTTTATTCCTCCCGCTCAACGCCCTTCCATGCTTCAGGGGTTATTGAACTTATATCATCCGACCTTCCCCCTTTTGTCTACTTTTGTTCTTTTTCAAGTAAGAAAAGGACTTAGACCATCCGGGGACCGGCACCAGCCTGCCCAAAACGGAACCGCTGGGGATACTCATTTGAAATCTGACTCAGATAGCTGTCACTGTCAACTAAAGTACTGTGCAGTACGCGGGCTCTCCCGGTAATAACCTCTTTCGTTTCGAGTGTATAAGCGCTATAATTGAGATGATTTAGGTAGGAGAGTCGATTGATCAAGACTACCGCAAGAGCATATATAGTTCTTTTCTCTGTACAAGGAAGATAATTTATTAAAACCCTTTCCCGCTCGGTAAGAAGATAGCCTACTGTCCTACGGGAGTGGAAGAGAATTCCCTAAGAGACCCAGAGCCGACAGAAGGAAGCAAGCATCTGACTTGATCGCCCACGTATCAAAGGTAGTAGAAAAAAATGCCTTTATCGATAGAACAGAATCGGATTCGTCTTTCCCGTTCTTCTGTCCCAAGGGAGGTTTTTTTTTAACAGCTGTGTACCAAAGGATTGGATTTTCATTTTTCAACCCGGGACGAAAACTGGATAGCCGACTGATCTTCGGGAGGGGAATCTATCTTCTTTCTTTATAATGTACCTGCTCTGGAATGGCGGCAATCGCTTAACGCACAACTGGGTAAGGTAATCTTATTTCTTTGCTTCACCTATGGGCCAACCCTTTCTCTTGACGTACCACAGGGCAGGGGTAGCGAAGCTAAGAAGGCTAGAAGCCGGAGGCGAAGGAGGCATATACGCTCACTAGACCGGAAGATTATTCCACTTCAACCAAGCTCCCTTTTTTGTCGCCTACATCTGCTAAAAAGCAATAGAAAGAAAAGGCATTAGTTAATCTTAGCTATTCATATTCCATCAACTATATACTCCGGGAATTCCTTCATACGAGGACTTCCGTTTTCTTATCATCCCACAGTCAGAAAGCATTCGTAAGAAAGCAGTCAACTGATTCAAGTGATTCATCTATATCATTAGCCAGAAAGCCCTTCTCTTGCTTAGAAAGGAGGAAAGTCTGATTTTATTAAGAATAAGAGACTTCTCTTCTTTCATAAGCTCCTTTCGGTAAGGTTAGTTGAGTCTAATGTGAAAAGAGTTCGCGGTATACTTGATTAGACCTTTTGAGCCTAAAGGCCCTGGTCAACAATTCGACTAGCCCTGCTTCCATTTTTCTTTGATTATTAAGGAGTATAAGAAGAGAGCAAAGTTGGAGTAGGGTATGAGAGGGCGTAGCGGTCAAAAACAGGATATGTGACGGATTTCTCTTTCGTTATTCCCAACGACGAATTGTCCCGGCTTTCTTTTCTTCCAAGAGATTCGATTTTCATATTCGGCTATGAGGGCTTTTTCGAGAAAGATCTTCCTAAGAGTGAAAGTTCGTATAAAATGTTAGAATACCGCTTTCCCCTTCCTGAGAGGCTTGACAGAGAATCTTTCTTCTTGAAATCTTCATTCTATGCTTTCTTCGTTCCTAGCCATTCTGAGTTGCGTTTGGATATGGAATCTATAGGCCCCAAGTGGCAGCCTCTCATACTACCAATTGTGTGGGCGGATCATCACCCCTTCATTCTGGCTCTACTTCATTCGCTATTAACAAGACAGCCCACGACCAGAGGATTTCGGCGGAAAATGGATTCTTTTATATTCGCATGGCCGGATCGAGAACAGCTCCAGCCTCGTGGGTCTCCAACCCTACCTACTGCTTTCGCTCTCAGATCTGACCTGGGACTTGATCCAGAAAGAAGAAGCCGAGTACCGTGCCACGTCTTCTGTTAAGAAATGCATTTTGTCTTTTCTTATAGCTTTATAAGAGTAGTCGCACAGTGAAGTCACAACGTCTTGCCCAAGTTTCAGAGGCGAACAGCGAGTTAGCGAAAGAAGGGAAGCTCCGCACAAGGAGAGGAAGCTTAGCGTAGGGAAAGACGCTTAATTACTAGCGGCAAAAAGCATATTCCGCAACTATAGGGAGTCCTTTACCAAGTAAGCTACGCACCTTGCTCTTCTCTTATAAGCAAGTAGCTTTGATTTGGAAATAAGCTGAAAGTCAAGTAGTATGAGTTGAAGTGAAGGGCGCTAGTAAGTAATAATAAGTAGAGTGGAACACTGTTGGCTGAACAAAAGACGTATGACTTTCGAAAGTCAGATCGGAGATCTGTTGTCGGGAAAAGGGACCTAGCGTCATTCTCAAGCCACCTGCAACGGCCTTAGTCGATCGAGTAGTTCGCTCCTTCTCTTGATCTTCTCTTTCTCCTTATTCAGTTTCGGTTGAGGTGGAAACTCTTCCCGACCTTCTGTCGAGTACCCAATTTCCTATTCCTTCAATCTGGGGTATGCTACCTCAAGAGAATCAGGTCGATCGAGTGCTGACTTTGCGTCTGCTGCTTAGTCTTAAGTTTAGTTAGCATCTGGTAACCTCGCCTAACTATGACTTCTTTCCCTTCGAACTTAACTATCTGCTTATTGGGAATCCCTGATCTCTGCTAAAGCTAAAGGTGAAATGAAATCTCTTTAGTACCCAAGTACCTCTCCCTATTCGGTCCTTCAAAAGCTGGTTACCTCCTCTCTGTCTTAGCCGAGCTAGCTTTGTTTTATTCCCTTCGATCCCAGCTCGTGATAAAGATGATGTTAGCTTCGGCGAAGATTGACTTACCTATTCAAAATGAATTGGGATTCTCATTGCCAGTGGATTTGGATTCAGAGGTAGCTCCAAAAGGGATTGGCTTAGTTTCTTGTGTACCAGATAGAAGACAAGGACAAGATCCAAATCTTGTCCAAGCCCTGAAGGAGATCTTTCAGGTGGGCAGGGCACTCCACTCTAGTACTTTCCTACATAGAGCAATAGCTGTAGCAGTTACACTTATTCAGTAAAGGAAAAAGCAAGCAAAGTAGTCCGTCTATGCGATGATCCTGTACGATGTTCTAGATTGCATACATTGGAATGGAACTTATTGGAAAAGGTAAGAAAGGAAAGTAGAAAGCGGTATCCGTTTGAAAAAAGTCTGATCCTGTATTTTACAGTATTCAAAGGGAGGAACTTCTCACTTATTGAGACTCTATAAGAGATATTACGGAGGGATATGCTACTTGGGTATCCGGGTAATCCGTGGAAGAAGTAGAAGCAAGCTAGTTACTCTTATGCCCACCCCACGTTAAAAGAAGAGTTGCAGCTTTAGGAGCGAATGGAACTAAAGGAATGATTTTAGACTAGACTTATACGATATTACCTCTGATTCCTCTATTTTAATAGAGATAATATCCCAGCTATAATAGCAATAGGATATAGGCGAGACTAGGGAATGATTGGTCTTAGCGATTCCCTTCCCATAAAAGGATCATTGCCAACATATTCTCTAGCAAAAGAAATGACCTAGACTAGACCTCTTCTACCGCATCAAGAGGAAATCCCGATCCCGCATTTGAGAAAGTTTAGCTATGCCCACAGCTCTTTCAAAGGAAAGCAGTCTTCTCAAGAAGTCAAAAAAAGAATCTAACGCTAATAGGCGGAAGAAGAGATTCCCAGCTACTGACTCTAATAAGATAATAGCCGTACCGCAGAAAGAAGGTAAACCTCACCCCAGGTAATCACCGCTTTCTTCCCCTCAGGTCAAAGAGTAAGAACTCGCTTTCGAGCTAACCTTACATGGAGCTACCTGCCAACAAGCAACAAGAGTTCTCATTCAAGGCAAACTAAGCATTCGTTCGGAGTTGACAAGGGAGAGGAGCTTCGCAGCTTGACTGATAGTTTAGATAGTAAAGGCAGATGCTATCGGTAGATTCAGTCTTAGGCTATTGGTTGGAGAGATGATCTTAAGCTGACGCATATACACCTACCTACTCAAAGGCGGGCAAATCAAAGCTCCTCCTCTTTTTCCACACACACAGAGACGTCTACCTCGACTATACCATATTGAGCTTTCCTCCCGACATTGGAATATGGATTGGGAAGGGCGAGTGGATGAGACCCTCGAGTCGCGTCTCAACCATTGAAGTCTGTATAATGACTTAATAATTATATATAATTATTAAGAGAAACATACGCTTCGCTCCTATTAATGCGCTTCGCCCGTCTGACTGGAGAGGGCGGGAGGTTTGAATGAGTGACTTCCCGTTTTTCAGTCAGTAAAGTAGACTGACAGAAAGAAGAGAGGTTTAAGCACTTTCGATTCGGTAATAGCCAATAAGACAGTTTGCTCTTACCGTACGTACCGCTTGTGCGTTCTCTCTCTTGCCTGTGTGTACGTACTTTAAGCAGCCTTTCCGTAGATAAGTTAGAGGCCCGTGATCTACGACCACCCTCAGGGGTAGTGTTTTCACTCTCGGGCGGGGAGAGGGTGGTCGTAGATCACGGGTCAACTCTTTTTGTATGAAAGGAGCCTCCCGAAGCCATAGAATAACGGACTGCTATCCTGTTACTTATACAGGAACAGAAGAGGGCCCTAGCAGAACAAGCGCTTTAGGAAAAGAGCTATTACCTTGTTACCGGGAATAGAAAGTACTGGAAGCCCAATAGGGTCGAAAGTTGGACTATTCCCTTACCTAAAGGCAAGCAAGCCCTAAAGTAAGGAAAGGGAAGGAAAGGGCTTCGCCTGACTCGTTCTCCAGCCTCACTCGCGGCTCAGGAAAGACAAGAGTCAAGTAACTACCTTACTAAGGCGATAGGTAGACAATCTGACCTTACCGATATCTCGATATCACTAACCCACAGTAGTCTATTGTCTAGATATGACTACTAGTCTAGAGACTCTTTATATAGAATATCCAAAGTATAAGAGTAGTCTCTAGTTTCTAGTAGTAGTCTAGTGTTCAAACAAATAGTCTTTGCCTCGTATACATTTTTGTATACACTGAAGTATACAGAAGGAGAGGAAGCAAGGGTCAAGAGAAGTCAGCTCGGTTTATGAGCCCCTTTCCGATTCCCTCACCCAATCTCATGAGAAGCAAGCCCAGAGGGCCCTGCCTTAACCTGTCCCCAGACAGCCAGCCCTCACCAGGCTGCTGGCATTGCTAAATGCTCCGCCACGAAGCAAGCTCTCCTGAATACGACAGATTCGGAAGTGGCTAAAGAAGTCGAAGGAAGAAAGAGTAGTTGGGCAACTGTATGCACAAGGGTACATTATTAGATTAGTCTTTTGGGAATTGGCAACATTGACAGGAAGAGGTAGGAATCAACTTTTTTAGGTCTAGCTTCAAATCGGCCTAACCTTCGGTTCCCGTAACCAAGTTTTTCTTTCTCACTCCTGACTTTCACAAGTCCCCCCCCCTTATGTACTTTTTCTTCAGTGTGGGGCAAAGGGCGCCCTCTACTTCTAACTAAAGGCGAACAGCCGGCATTGCAAGCAAATAGAGAGCCCCCGCCCGTTTGAGTCGGTCGTTCCGAGCCGGAAAGCGTACCGGCAGTTTGAGTCGCGAAAGGGCCGCTTGCTTAATTATATTATTATAATTCATAATATCTATCTAAGATTCTATATATATATTATAATAGAAAGAAAATCATTTTTTTTCCAGAAGAGGTTCGAAGACGCTCGACTGTAAAGGAGAGGAAGAAGCAAATAAAGCAAAGGCCTCCTCTTTCCGTCCGCTCTTCCCGAAGTGAGCGAATTGCATGTAGAGATCCGTAGGGGCTTATAGTTTAATTGGTTGAAACGTACCGCTCATAACGGTTATATTGTAGGTTCGAGCCCTACTAAGCCTACCACCCCTTATCTTCACCTGATACAAGGCAGTCGAAGTCCCCGCCACCCTGCGGATCTCAATCTAGCGACGTGGAACCACACAGCTGCCGCTGCCCTTTGGGCACGCCTCCTACGCTTACCACTCACCTACGCTCTTGCAGCATGCCCCCTTCGGGCAATACGGCTTTCATAATACGCGAAGCAGCTGAGCGAGCGATAGCTATTCGATCGCTATATTCTTGCGATAGCGAAGGCGTGGTTGAGACTGACAGAGAAAGTCGATGCGAAGGTTCAGATCGAAGATCTTCGCGAGACGGCCCATGAATCTCGAGAATCGAGCGTGGGGCTTGAAGACCCTACCGCATTCCGGCCCCGGGGCCTTCAATTGTCTTTTCTCCTCTTTCACCAGTGAGTGGTGAGTTTCCTTTTTCTTTAGGTACCTCTTGGATTCTGAGTTTGTTCCAACAGCTGCCACACGTGAGATCCTGATCGTCTTCCTCCCAGTGTTGTTGCCCGCTGGGGGAAGGAAAGTTCCGTGGGTGAAATAGAATCCCCGCCATCTTGGGTTTGGGGCACAAAACAAGAAGTCAATTTCTCCCAAAATCCACTGGTCCACCGTGAGGGTTT